CGATTAGAAATCTACTTTTCTATCTTCATCCATGGATCCTTTACTCATACTCATTCAATTGGAAGTATTGATCCAATTCAAAAATTATGTTTCGCAATTTCATAATCCAATTTTAAAATTTATAATCGACCCTTGGATACAAATAACGAGAATTATAGTTTTCCTCGAATCCGGTATTGAGAGGTAAAGGATTAAATCCTTTTAAGAAATAAAGTTTTTGGTCGGAATATGAATCCAAACCGAAAGACCCCTTAACTATTAAGGGGGTTAATAGAACGAATCACACTTTTACCACTAAACTATACCCGCTACAATGCAATTATTGTATATAAAGGGACCTTTTGTCGAACAAGGGAATTGGACGTAATCAAGATAGGATCATAAAAGAAAAGAATCATAAAAATGAGAGTGTTGTCATTTTTCATGGGGAAACTTAATGAGATTAGGAAAAGAGGGTTCAGTTAAATAACAAGTTTTATCCTTGGCGGAATTTTGATAGATACGGCTCGACAAAACCACCGCAATCCTACCATCAAAATGCATTGTGTACGAATCCATAGTTTTTTTTATCGTTATTTCAGTAAAGTAAAAAAGAAAGAAAAATACGAAATGACACTTTTATTTTATATAATAAGGATTTTTTATAATAAGAATAGAAAAAGTCCTTTTTCTTTTTGTTGTTGCTTGAATAGCAAGATTTTTGTTTTGAAATAAATAGGATAAATCATTTTATCTATGATTCGTTGAAACAAAAAAAGGGCCCGGCTAGGTACTGACCAGGCCAGGCCGGGGGAATAAAAATGCCTTTCGGACAAAATCAAAGCAAGGAGCTCTTCTTTATTTTTTGTTATATTTATATATTGTATTTAGTATTGTCTTTATTTTTTTTTTTATTATATTGGATTTTTAGAGACCTTACTTTATCTAAATGTAATTACTCATAAAAGTTGTATATATCTATATAATAAAGATAAAGAGAGAGAAAAAAGCGAGATAATAAAGATAAAGAGAGAGAAAAAAGCGAGAGAAAGAAAGACTTTTTTCAATCTTTACTTTATGTGTAATGTAACATAGTAATTATCTTTTTTTGAATTGGGAGAGATGGCTGAGTGGACTAAAGCGTCGGATTGCTAATCCGTTGTACGAGTTATTCGTACCGAGGGTTCGAATCCCTCTCTTTCCGTTAATGGCTTCATATTTACCTTATCTTTCAAATTTTGAAAACCCTTATTAGTTAAATATATAGAATAGATCAAAAAAATCCTAAGAAATTTGTGAAAAATCAAGTAAAGAAAACGAAAAAGCCCCGTTTATTTTATTCTTCACGCCCAGGATTACGTCCTGGATCATTAGATAGGAATCCGAAGATGAAGAGAGAAACAAAGAATATTACTACTGTGTAAACAAAGAGTTTGAGAGTAAGCATTACACAATCTCCAAGATCATTTTTTTGGAAAAAAAAAAAAGAGAATAGATCCTCCATTACCAAAATTTTCTTTCATATCCACAATTATATATTGTGGGGAACCTTAACCCTATTAGTATTAGGGCCTTTCGCTGGAAAAAAAAGGTCAGAATGGGTAAATGGGGTGATCCAGATTTATTGCAGCTTTCCAAGAATTTCAATGTTTGAATCGAGGGTTCATACTGTAAGACTTATCTAATCTTATCAATTGTTAGAATTTTTTCTCGAAAAAAAAATCATTAATTTTCTAGGATAGTATTCAAAATCTCATCGAAAACTTACAGCAGCTTGCCAAACAAAGGCTAAGAGAAAAAAAAACAAAGGTATGACTGGCATAATATTCACAATTGGATTCAAAAAAGCATAAGCTTCGGGCAATTTGGCGAAGAAAAAACTACTAAAATAAAGGGCAGAATTAAGACAGATACAGATCAAATTAAAGATATTAAGCATAACAGACATTTTGTTCTTGGAGATAATTGCATTTTGATTGAGTTATTGATATAAGGAACAATAAAGAAAGTAAAGTGGACCAAAAAATCCTTCTTTTTCTTTGAACTTACCCAATCAAAAATCCTCCAATTCTCAAAGGAGAATAGAAGAAATCATACTTTCATACAATATCTTAATTGAATTATATGTAATGATCAATAAATTCAGTTTAATTCTATATCAACACTTATCAAAATCCTATCAACAATCAAATTGATTCTATAGATATTTTGGTTGGAATTGACGAAAAACCAATACAAATATTAGTCTTTATTAGTGTAGAATATAAATATAAATGGGGCGTGGCCAAGTGGTAAGGCAACGGGTTTTGGTCCCGCTATTCGGAGGTTCGAATCCTTCCGTCCCAGAGCATATCCATTCTATCAGAATCAAGATTCTGTTTTGGATAGAATGTGATTCTTGTTTCTGATTTTTAATGATTCCGAAAAGAATCACATCCTTTTTCACAAACTGAACTGAATACAGTTGAAATGACACGCAAATGTAACTGAATCAATTTGTGATCCAGGTAAGATGGGATCA